TCCTCCTTTTTTTGATCATAACCAAATCAAAACTTCTCGAATTACCAGAATCCATAGTAAAAAAACAAAGTCCTTGGGTATTCAAATAGTAATAGTTTCGTTCATCAGTATACTACTAAATTTAAATTGGAATGAAATCTAATCTTATTCAATTCAAATATTGAATATCTCTCCTTGTCCAAAAGGGCACAATTTGAGTGGAAGGTCTACATTTTTTTTTTTAGAATCAGTCTATTTTTATATTTTTATGATATTTCGTACTACTGTATGATTCCTTTTTTGTGGGATTTGATTATTTTCCAAAAGGGAAAATGAGAAGAATTATAGAATGGATTGCTAATTATGCCTAGATCTCGGATAAATGGAAATTTTATTGATAAGACCTCTTCAATTGTAGCTAATATCTTATTACGAATAATTCCGACAACTTCAGGAGAAAAAAGGGCATTTACCTATTACAGAGATGGTGCGATTTGATTCTTTTTTTTTTTTTTTCTTTTTTTTTTTTTAGCCCTTAGTCTGATAGAAATAGACGCGATTCGGGATAGAAAGAAACAAATTTTTGAAAGAAACCCACGCTTAGTGAAGGTGAAGTTTAGAGATAGAACAATTCCTTCTGTCGTGTATCCTCGATTGATGCAGCCTCAGATGCTTTAATTATCGATTTTAGTATTGAGCGAAAGGTTACGCCTATACTATAGGTTCTAGTTTGCGGGTGAATCCTACTCCACTAGTAAAAATAGGCAGCATAGGGGAAGAAGCGCTACTCCTAGGAATCAACAACACGAAAACTTTGTTTTGTTATAAATTCCCCCTTTCCTTATCGATATCGGGACTAACAAGAATGGTTGGGACAACAAACATCCATCTCGTTCGTACTTTGGATACCCGTATAACCATCAAAGATCGTTGAAGTGACTAATTCCTGGAAATAGGAGGCGTTGAGGACAAAGAAATCGTTGGAGTTACCATTTCCATCTAGCACTAATATGATTGGTGTTAAGAAAAAACAAACCCTTTCGGGAAGGCTGGCTAGAGATTTCTTGTAAAAATACTAGTCCCTGTCAGTTCATAATGAGAATAGTGAAATTTTGATTACATAGATTATTTCCCACAGTCCTTTATGCACAGGAGGGAGGAGCCGTATGAGATGAAAATCTCACATACGGTTCTGGAACGGAGATTCTTTGAATAGAGTGAACGACCGTAACGGATGTCGGCTCAATCCGAAGGAAATTATGCGGAAGCTTTACAGAATTATTATGAAGCTACGCGACTAGAAATTGATCCTTATGATCGAAGTTATATACTCTATAACATAGGCCTTATACACACAAGCAACGGAGAGCATACGAAGGCTTTGGAATATTATTTTCGGGCACTAGAACGAAACCCATTCTTACCACAAGCTTTTAATAATATGGCCGTGATCTGTCATTACGTGCGACTATCTCCACTATAGAACGAGGGAAAAACAGAGAAAATCGGCTAGTAAATACTAGAAAAAAATAGGCTTTCTACATATGCATCGTCCAAAGTAACGATTTTTATCAGCTGTAGCAAGGAAAGAGACTTCGCGAGAACCAAAGAAGAAATAAGTACGCCTATATACTCTATGGATAAAGGATCGAATTGATATAGAAAGCACCGTAAAGATCAATTAGCAAGCTATTGGGTCGATACAGTTAAGAACTGCTTACTTATGTCATGATATGAGATAAAAGTTCGGAATCAACTTATGTAATAGAGTCGATCCACTAAGATATTGAGCAGCGGTGTAGTATCAAATCCCAAAGATAGTAAGTTCTTTTTTCTTATGGAGGAAAGTCTTTTTCAACGATTCTATATGAATTTCATATATGAAATGAAATCGAGATAGTTACCTTTCAGAAAATTTGAACAATATAGGGGGATATCTATTCTTCATTCTTCTGAAGGTGTGGGAGAAAAGATAAAACTGATTATTGATTAAATTCAAATTAGAGTTTGAAACTTATGTAATTAACTTCTTCTGGTTAACCCAAGAAAAATAGGATAGATTTCTAAGAAATCTAATTCAGTTACCATAGGGTAAATTAATAAGATGGGACACAAAAAGAATCGATTGATGAGCCGTATGAGGTAGGAAACTCTCAAGTACGGTTCTAAGGGAAGGAATTGACCCGCCTATTCCGACCGGGGAGAACAGGCCATTCTACAGGGTGATTCTGAAATTGCGGAGGCTTGGTCCGATCAAGCTGCTGAGTATTGGAAACAAGCTATAGCGCTTACTCCAGGTAATTATATTGAAGCGCATAATTGGTTGAAGATCACGAGGCGTTTCGAATTTGAATAAAACAAAACCACCCTCTTTTTTTTTTTCTTTCTTAAAATTGGTTATTGGATCCATAAATCAAATAAAATAGATCGTTCCTCTGAGAAGATCCAATCAAGAATTTCATTATATCCCTTCCTTCTAAAATCATTCTATTTTGTATGATCTCTCATAAGGATAAATGGT